ATGAATTTGAAATCAATCTATGGGTTAAGAAGTTGGAGTAAGGAGTTGTGTTGAAAAATCTAAAACTGGAAAGGCATTTTAGAATTTTTATGAAAATTGAATAATGATCTAAAGATATCCATTAAACACAGTCTAAAAAAATGGATCAATCGTTGAATTCGTTTCAATTGAGAGATTAAATCCGGTATAAATATTAGAAAGGGCGGAAACCCCATCTTCGCAAACATGAATAGATATATCTTTATTTTACAATTTTTCACAAAAAAGATTTATGCGGAAGGATTTGTCTTTGATGAAAAGTTTTCTATTTTTAGAGTTCAATTTTTTAATAATTTTAATTCAATGTAGATACCTATCCAAAATAATATGAATGACTCACTATTAACTCGGTTTTTTGGCCATAATCATTATGTAGGAGAGGTGGCCGAGTGGTTCAAGGCGTAGCATTGGAACTGCTATGTAGACTTTTGTTTACCGAGGGTTCGAATCCCTCTCTTTCCGTACTCTTCACCTAATTCACCAATGTTACTGACTGCAATGCATCAAATAAGAATGTATACTCCAACAGTTAGACCTTTCTTTTCTTTGATATCGATTATGTATTCCTAATCCAAATCTTCTGTGGTACGAAAAATACTGGGCAAAATGGACAAGGAATGAAAATCCCCTACCGATCTATGATACATGAATGAGATCAAAATCCCCAGATCAAACCCCTTACCTTACTTACCCCGGGTCCCTTTACTTAAGCCAAAATGGAGAGGTCAAAATTGTCCGAACCCTTGTTATTTTAGTTGGGGTTAAGTCTGACGAGAGTAATATTCTACAACTAGCAATTCATTTATTTTCAAACCGACCCATTTACTATCTATTATTTGATTGACGAATCCTTCATATTGGAATGGGTGAAGAGTCAAATGGTTTGGCAACTCCTCGCGGGGGGATGAATCAAGATAATTTTGAATCAGAGCCCTAGATTTTTGCTCATCCCTCACTGTAATAATATCTCGGGGTTTACAGCGATAACTTGGTATATCTACTATACGACCATTAACTAAAATATGTCTATGGTTAACTAATTGGCGGGCTTGAGGAATAGTCGAAGCCATACCCAATCGAAAAAGGATGTTATCCAAACGCATTTCAAGTAATTGTAGTAAAACCTGACCTGTTGATCCTTTGGCTTTTCCGGCGATACGAACGTATTTAAGTAATTGTTGTTCTGTAAGACCATAATGAAAGCGCAATTTTTGTTTTTCTTCTAAACGAATACGATATTGAGATTTTTTTCCGGGGCGCGATTGGTTTCTAAGATCGCTTCCGGCTCTAGGCTTTTTACTAGTTAGTCCCGGTAAAGCCCCCAGACGACGGATTTTTTTGAAACGAGGCCCTCTGTAACGTGACATAAAGACTCCTTATTTTTTATGAAATTTCATAAAACAAAATTAAAACTAAACTAAAATATGATAAATTAATCGAAATTTACTGAAGTATTGTATTACAAAGAATAATTAGAGGAATTGTATCAATATCCGGACCTTATTGTATATAAATAATTGTATTATATAAATAAAAAGAATTTAAAATAATAATAAAAAAAATTCAGGGTTCTTTTCTTGATTGATTTGTTCTACAGAGACCGAACTCCTCCAATCCCATTTTTATTCATAATTGGAAGTTCCTACGAGATGATAGGGTGACCCTTGGGAAAAGGGAAAGAAGTTTTTCGCTTTGATTTCACATTATCAATTATGTAAAAAATAAAAAATCAAACAAACGGAGAAAAGCCGGCTATCGGAATCGAACCGATGACCATCGCATTACAAATGCGATGCTCTAACCTCTGAGCTAAGCGGGCTCACATAACATAAATTGTACACGTATACTAATTTAGTAAACTACTGAGATATTAACTGTTCATTCTTAGCTATTTCATAAGAAATATGATATATAGAAAAATAGAAATATCAAAAATAAGGAAGAATAGAAAATAGAATTTTAGAATTTCCAAACATATTGGATATTTGAATATTATAGAACATACCTATTAATATAGCGATATAAAATTTTGATCTATTTCTCAAATATATGTTTATCAATAATAAATATCTTAATTAGCTTAATTAGATGGTAAGATTTTTTTTACTATTCTATGTTTACTATTTTTTATTACATAATTTTATTATATTTCATATATATTTTATATATAGAAATATATATATTTCATTTTAATTTAATTTGAAAATATATTTTAATATATCATTTTAAATAAAATCGAGTAAAGTAATGTAATTAAGTTTAGAATCTTATTCTATTTCTATATTTATTGCTATTTCTATATTTATTGTATATTACATTTCTATATTTATTGTATATTACAATCTTATAATATTATTATTTATTATATATAATTCGAAATAATTTCATATTTAATTAATAAATAATTTTATTTTGAATTCTCTTCTAATTCTAAATTAACGGAATGGTTAGTTATAGCTAGTTTTAGTTATGGCTATTAATTGAATTTAAAATTAATAATACTCAAATCTTCCTTTTCGTTTTTTTGTTATGTTATAATGTTTTTTTTTGTTATGTTATAGAAGGCCTGCCCTAAGAATAACATGAAAGATAAAAGCGCAATCCAGATCATAATGAAACACTCCTCTGGTTTCATTCGGAAAGGTGAAAGCTAAGACGAAAAAAAAAAAAAAAAAGAATTGACCGTTCAAGTATTTAAAATTTCACGCTAAAAACGGTAGAAATAGGGGCATATATAAGTATAATAAATATATATTATACTATAATATATATGTTATGCGATCTATATTGAATTGATGATATAGAAATGATAGAATCATTTCTGATTGGACCAAATACGGGTCTCCGATAGAGATGAAAGAAAATATACAAGAAATCAAATAGTCGAAAAAACTTTTCAATATAGGAACCGGTATCTAATGAATTCAACCGGTCCAGCATAATAGAAATGAAAGAAAAAGGGGGGGGGCGGCATCATGATGTGATCTTAATCACATCAAAAAAAAGAGGGGATATGGCGAAATTGGTAGACGCTACGGACTTAATTGGATTGAGCCTTGGTATGGAAACCTACCAAGTGAGAACTTTCAAATTCAGAGAAACCCTGGAATTAAAAATGGGCAATCCTGAGCCAAATCCTGTTTTATGAAAATAAACAAGGGTTTCATAAACCGAAAATAAAAAAGGATAGGTGCAGAGACTCAATGGAAGCTGTTCTAACAAATGGAGTTGGCTGCATTGTGTTAGTAAAGGAATCCTTCCATCGAAACTTCAGCAAGGATGAAGGATAAACCTATATACATACGTATAGTACTGAAATACTATCTCAAAATGATTAATGACGACCCAAATCTGTATTTTTTTATATTTATATGAAAAATGAAAGACTTGTTGTGAATCGATTAAAAATTGAAAAAAGAATCGAATATTCATTGATCAAACCATTCACTCCACCGTAGTCTGATAGATCTTTTTAATAATTGATTAATCGGACGAGAATAAAGATAGAGTCCCATTATACATGTTAATATCGACAACAATGAAATTTATAGTAAGAGGAAAATCCGTCGACTTTAGAAATCGTGAGGGTTCAAGTCCCTCTATCCCCAAAACGACCCGGTTGACTCCCTAATTATTTATTTTCATTTTATCATTTTGTTAGCGATTCAAATCAAAATTCGTTATATTTATCATTCATTCTCATTCTACTCTTTTCTTTCACAAATGGATCTGAGCTAAAATTTTTTTCTTATCACAAGACTTGTGTGTGATATATATGATACGCGTACAGTACAAATGATTTGAGCAAGGAATCCATTAAATTTGAATAATTAACAATACATATCATTACTTGTACTGTACTGAAACTTTGAAAATTTATTTTTGAAGATCCAAGAAATTCTATTAGATCCTGTATAATACTTTGTAATACTTTTTCGTTTTTCTAATTGACTAATTGACATAGACCCAAGTCCTATATTAAAATAAAATGAGGATGATGCGTCGTGAATGGTCGGGATAGCTCAGCTGGTAGAGCAGAGGACTGAAAATCCTCGTGTCACCAGTTCAAATCTGGTTCCTGGCACATGAGTAATTTGTATGAGTATATATTCTAAAAATTAATTGATATGGGTCGACATACATATTCATTAATAGTATAAATCATGATACATATTTATCCATCTAAATGTCGGAGATATACCCCTTATATATATCATATGTATATAAAGTATACAAAAGAATTCCATTTTGTTTCCTCTTGTTTTTTTATTTGTCCATACTGTGTCTCCTTTTGTTCAAAAAAAACGTTAATACTTTATACATATTCGAAAGGCTAAATTAGTTAGTTGAAAGAGAAAAAGTATAGTCTAGAGGAGTTGAAGGATGGGAATCGCCAAAGTTCATTTCAGATACAGTACAAATAGAATATGATCCTCTTTCATTTCCTTCTATATTTTTTTCAGATTCTATTTCTTCATTTCCTCCTATGTTACTTTCTATAGCCCATCTAAGTGATGTGCGCGGTACATAGTTCATAATGCGGAACTCTTTTAGTTTCATCCTAGTGGCTCGGCTCATTCGAAAAAGTATCTTCAAAATTTGAGAATCTCAATGAATCCTCTAATTTTTTTTTTTAGTATTTATTTTATTTAGCCCACCCAATAACTAAAAAAAAAATAATATGTGAATGAAACTTCAATTACTATGTTTGATCTCGAAGAGAATGTACAAAAATTCTTTGAATATCTGGAGTTGTAGAAGTGAAGATTAGTTTCTGATTATTCAATGAGCATCTTGTATTTCATAAAAATTAGGGGCAATATAATCCTTACGTAAAGGCCATCCTATCCAACTTTCAGGCATTAAGATACGTTTCAGGCGTGGATGATTATCATAAAGGATTCCCAGCATATCATAGGATTCCCTTTCTTGAAAATCCGCACTTTTCCAAACCCAGAAAA